CATTTAACATTTTAGACTCCTAGAGATTTTTTTATGCTTTTTTTACTCATCTCATGTCATGTTTAAGCATGAAAAATGGTCCGAGTCCCCTTTACTAATCTACTTCCTTTCAAAATCTGAAGAAGTTACCATAGAACTTCGTAAATGATCTGTTAATGGCCCAATCAATGACTTCTTGGGATGGGAAATCAATAAAATTCCTTGGTTTTATTTTGCTATAGTATATTCCTATACTATTCTTCCTCTATTGATTCTTTTGATGGATCCCGGAACCTATATATAAAATTATAAGAAACCTAGGAATTAGAAGAATTGGCCTTAGATTATTTTGGGTTGATCGAAATCGAGTGGATGTAGCGAAAAAAAGAAATAGAATTAGACTGCTATTTCGATGTACTAGTCTACTATTTAGATTAGATATACATCTAATACATCATATACATACATATTGTAAATTGATCTATATAAACCCTCCATTTAGATAAAGTCTATATCTGTATACAATACAACTTTATATGATAATATCATTGTATACAATATTAGATAATATAAAATACTCTAAAGTGTGGTAGAAAGGACTATATATAGTCCTTTCTACCACATTTTATGATTCCAACCAGATCATTTCATTTAAGACTTGGAATTTTCTTTTAATCCCTTTCTTTAATTTCTTCAATCATTGAAAAAAGGATTGATAAGAACTAATAATTCAAATTAATCATTTTGACTGACTGTTTTTACGTAGATAATAAGTAAAAAAGCAGTAGGAACTAGAATGAACAGTGCAGTAGCAATAAATGCGAGAATATTGACTTCCATAATTTCATTATTTATTTTTTTTTTCTTCGCAATAACTCGGGATGTAATCCCATAGAGATGAGAAATTTAACTCCTGTAAATTCATTGGGATGAATTGATCCTGATGATACTGAATAGGATCAATATTATGAATAACAATATCTGATCTATCAAATCGATTCATCGTCGAGAATTGAATAGTATAACATGGGAAGATCCTTTATCCATACTAATTACGAAATGGGATTTTTTATTGGATCGGGAATCCCATTGGATTTTTTATCCTCTTCCACTTTTTCTTTTCTATAACCTACTGTCTTCCTTATCTTATACAACTCTCCTTCCTGTGTATTATACTTACAATTATGAGGTATTATATGACCGGTATTCTATGGGTCACACACAGACCCAAATGAGGTGAGATGGAAAAAAAGGGATTAAATAAAAAAGATCAAATATTCCAACAAATTTACTGAAAAGGGTCCTTGCTCGGTCTTTTCTTTTATTTTATTAGTATCCTCTTTCTTGTATTTATTTGTACTGGAATGCATACATCAAAAATGATGTCTGCAATTTGAATGAGAATGAGATAGATTGTTTACAATTAGTCATTGAGGATACACAAACAAAGTCAGAACTAGAAAAGGTGTGGTTTAACCTGAAAAGTACTCTGTCGAGGTAATTATGTTAAGTTCATTGTTCATCGTACAATAAACGAATACCATTTTTGTATGTATTCCCAGTAAAATAGGATCACTCTACTCCATTTCATGGATCAAGAACAATCGAAAAAGAAAGTAAGACGAGGATGGTATCTCTTAAAATACTGAATATAGTAATACCACCGATTGTACTAATGTACATATGATATGTCTCTCCTTTATCAATCGGGAGTAGTGGAAAGATTTAAAATTCCCGTATCCGTATTTGTGTGATGATAAATGCGAAATAAAAAACAAAAGAAATAAGGATCTCCACTGGGGATTAGATCTTGCTTCCTGTCCCCCTTTTCCGTGAAAAGAGAGAGATGAATTGATAAATTCACCGGATCCTAGTTCGGGACTGACGGGGCTCGAACCCGCAGCTTCCGCCTTGACAGGGCGGTGCTCTGACCAATTGAACTACAATCCCAGCGAGGTGTATGGCATACATATTCTTAATGTTACATATTCTTAATGTAATCATAAGAACATTCTAGTCCTAGTCGTCGTATTGTAAGAAAGACAGGAATGATATACTGATATCATATCCACATATAATATGGGCTATAGTGAGAGTGACACGGATTACTAGTAACCAATAATTATTTTACGGCCAAAAGTGGATAATCAATCTTTCAATGAGAAAAAAGAACTAAACTTTTTTGTTTGCTTTTCATGATACTTTACTTAATTAAGTAAAGTATCATGAATTAGATCCTTAGAAAGATCAGAAAGAGAAAAATAGGGATAGAGAAAAAAAAAAGGATCCTTTCTCTTTATTTCTACGGATTAGGCATTTCCGTTTATGGAAGACAAATTGGTTATATCATATTCATGGAGCGGTGAATTATTGGGCCGAGCTGGATTTGAACCAGCGTAGACATATTGCCAACGAATTTACAGTCCGTCCCCATTAACCGCTCGGGCATCGACCCAGGAAGAATTCATTCTAGGCTTATCGATAATCTATGATCAACTTCCTTTCATAGTACCCTACCCCC